AAGGGTTTCCGTTTATTAAAAGGAACGATTTGAACACCTATTGATTCTAACAACTGATTGCAGAGTTGATCATTCGGCCCTTTCAATTCATAGATATAGATGGGGATCTCAGACCCAGGAATGGGGGGACTTCCGATACTCAAAAAGAAAAAAGGAAGTGACTTCGACAAAAAGGACAAAAAGAGAAGTGACTTCGACAAAAAGAAGAGAAGTGACTTCGACCAAAAGGGAAGTGAATTCGACAAAAATAAAGATGCCTTCGACAAAAGGAAACGAGGTGACTTCGTCAAAAAGGGATGTGACTTCGACAGTTTGGCCATAAACTCGGCCCAATCAATCAAATATTGAGTCGGATTCATACGGAATCGATTCAGATGACTACAGAATCGATTCAGATGAATACGGAATCGATTCAGATGAATACGGAATCGATTCAGATGAATACGGAATCGATTCAGATGAATACGGAATCGATTCAGATGAATACGGAATCGATTCAGATGAATACGGAATCGATTCAGATGAATACAGAATCGATCTCGATTCAGAGAAATACGGACTCGATTCAGATGAATACGGAATCGATTCAGATGACTACGGAATCGAGATCGAGATCGATGAATACCTAATTGATTCAGATGACTACGGAATCGATATCGAGATCGATGAATACGTAATCGATCTCGATGATGATGATATCGATCGAACACTACTTGAAATTGAAAACGCCTCTTCGCCTCAGAAATGAAATGTTCCTGGAAATTTTGGGTCCATTTGTATCTATATGCATTAGGATCCCGATTCATGGATCTCTCGGTTCGAGAACTAAGAGGGTCGGACCCTTTCTTCTGACTCTTTTTCAAATTCGAGAGATGTTGGTTGATCGTATATTTCATTCTAGTTCTATGATTCAGAGGCTTATTTCCTATTGGATCCCCTTTCATTCCATATTCGAAGTTGCGATCGGATCGATTCATTAACATTAAAAAGAATCGATTTGATACATTTCTTATGTACCCATAGGTGCTATATTGGATTTGAATCAGATTTCGGATCAATCTATATGGATTGACTGCCTCCATTATGTTGTTGCTAGCAAATACCACTCTTTTTGGTTTTGGATCTTCAGAAAACATAGGAGGTACAACCAATAAAGATTTCTTTTTCGATTCATCCCCGGAGTGGAATCCCTCAGAAAAGGGAAAAAATACCCTATCATAATCATACACCAGATCCGGCTCGGTGATTGATAGAATGAGTAGATCTGCCATTTTTGAAAATCTCTCTTCTGATTCAAAATCGTGGTGTAACGTGTACCCCACCCTGTTCCGGTCATGGAATAGATAAAATAAATCCAAAAATGGATTTTGGGTCAAGAATGAAATCTTATTGGAACTGTCCAGATCCGGTTCATCCTTCGGAACCCTATCACATCCCGGATCTGATGAAATAGGATGAATTGAGATGGTCTTTTGTAAATACGGAATTATCTTGAATAGAGCCACTATTTCTTTCTTTTCCGATCGCCTGGAAGGGACAAAAGAAACATCGTGGTGTTTCTTCAACAATTTAGGATCGGACCTCTCAGTAGGATTCGAACCCAGATGAAGTTCGGACCATCTGTCAGAGAAAAAAGAACGAATTGATCTTGTAGGATTCCCAAGAAATTCTTCGATTTCTTCCGGAAGCAGATGATTCGTCATCTGCTTCTCACGTTCCGCGAATAGCTGGGACATTGAGGAATCTCCAGAAAGGCTTTTTTTCGGGAATCGGTCTGATTCTATCTCGGTTCGTTCCGTTTGAAGAAAGGAAGGATCCCAATCCAAAAGAATCGATCTTTCTTTGAGTTGTTGAATCTCTCTTTGATTGATCAATGTGTGAGATTCCGAATCCTCATTACTAATGGAATCGAAAGCATCTCTGGATTGATCAGAAGATCCTTTCAATTGGCTAGAATCCGTTACTTGAACGAAACTAGATCTTGTGGAATCAGAGTGAATATTTGACGATACATTCCGTACCTTGCTAAAAAACCGATCCTTGTTTACCAACCACACATTGTCTAACCAAATCCAATTCTCTCTCGATACCTTCCTCAAAAAATCGGATCCCTGTTGTTTGAAGAAACCCTCCCCTTCCATTGGTCTTTTTTCACGAAAAGCAGGCATGAGATAACAAATCCAGTGTTTCACTAAGATTTCGAATCGCTGTCCCGAATTCAAGTTGATTCTGTTTCGCTTCTTCCTCGGAGAAAGGCCATCAAACCATTCCCAATCGTGGTCCCTGCCGATCGCGATCGGATCATCCGTCGTATAGGATACAAAAAGAAACTCCAGATATTGGATATCTTTCTCTTTGAATGAGATCTCAATTCCAGCTAGGGTTTCTTTCGATATCTTACAACTAGAATCCCTATTTTTTCCGATCCAGTTCCTCCACCACCGCGAACCCCAGTTAGATTCAGGCATGATACACTTTTGAGTTATTGGGAGAACCCAAGGACTCCCTTTCGGATCCATCAAACAACTCTCAGAGATCTTTTTCCCTTTTGGAAGATACAGGAGCGAAACAACCAACCTATGGGAAGACCGAAACAATGTATCATTTCTGGGTCCAATGGAATTCATAGGTAGAGGAAGAAGCCCCCTCAAATAGAGATTTTTTCTTTCGACCATAGTTTGATGGTACATACGAGATATAAGGACCGCTACTAGAATCAGTACTACACCCTTAACCAGTCCTACAACTTTGCTCGTGAAAGATCGGTTGCTTGGTGAACCCGAAAGGAGGATACTCCAAATTCGGGGGTCAAAAAGTTTCAGAAAACGTTCTTGGTGGAAAAAAAGGTAAGTGAAAGATCCCACGAAATCGAATTTGGTCCATGAATCTAACAAATACAAATAGCCAAAAGTCTTGATTTCTCTCAATATCTCTCTCAATTCGAAGATCCATAATTGGACTTCATAGCCTCTCCGCGGTTTTGTTGGCATGGTTATGGTTATGGTTGGAAATGATTGATTCACGATGTATGATGATCCAAGCATCCATGGCTGAATGGTTAAAGCGCCCAACTCATAATTGGCGAATTCGTAGGTTCAATTCCTACTGGATGCACACCAATGGGATGGGAGCGTTTCCTAAGTTCAGTCTATTGGAACTGGCTCTGTATCATCATCATCCGAGAAATCTATCTTACTTTTATGCGAAAACGTATGTCTATATAGATATATATGGGTTTTCTTGTTTTCAGAATTCTTTCGATCTTCGATTTCGATAGAGTTCGATTTCGATAGAGTTCGATTTCGATAGAGTTCTCTATGAGATTCGTTCGATTCTGTAGATTCGAATTCGAATCTTAATAGAGAACGAATTGGTGTGGTATATTCATACTATAACATAGGAACAGTAAGAACTCGAATTCTTATCAATACTGGAACTCATAGGAAAGAAAGTGAATTTATGGATGGAATCAAATATGGAGTATTTACAGAAAAAAGTGTTAGGCTATTGGTGGGGAAGAATCAATATACTTCTAATGTCGAAGCAGGATCCACTAGGACAGAAATAAAGCATTGGGTCGAACTCTTCTTTGGGGTTAAGGTAATAGCTATGAATAGTCATCGGCTCCCGGGAAAGGGTCGAAGAATGGGACCTATTAGGGGACATACAATGCATTACAGACGTATGATCATTACGCTTCAACCGGGTTATTCTATTCCACCCCTTTTTCTAGAAAGAAAAGAGCTTCAATCAAAATACTGAATAACACGGCGATCCATTTATACAAAACTTCTACCCCGAGCACACGCAATGGGGCCGCAGACAGTCGCGTGAAATCCAATCCACGAAAAAAGAATTTGATCTCTGGACAGCGTCATTGTGGGAAAGGGCGGAATGCCAGAGGAATCATTACCGCAAGGCATAGAGGGGGAGGTCATAAGCGTCTATACCGTAAAATCGATTTTCGACGGAATGAAAAAGACATATCTGGGAAAATCGTAACCATAGAATACGACCCTAATCGAAATGCACACATTTGTCTCATACACTATGGGGATGGTGAGAAGAGATATATTTTACATCCCAGAGGGGCGAGAATTGGAGATACCATTGTTGCGGGTACAGAAGTTCCGATCTCAATGGGAAATGCCCTACCTTTGAGTGCGGTTTGAACCATGGATTTACGTAATTGGAAGTAACCAATCAGGTTTACGACGAAACCTAGAAATCGATCACGGATCCTATTTGAATGCCTCTACGGAATAGACCTCAACAGAAAACTGAAGAGTAACGGAAGCAAGTGATTGAGTTCAGTAGTTCCTCATATAAAATTATTGACTCTAGAGATATGGTAATATGGAGAAGACAAAATTGTTTGAAGCACCGACAGAACCAGAAACGCCCTTTCTTTCAAAGAGAAAAAGAGAGATTATGCACAATTCATTTGATGGTCAGAGGCGAATTGAAAGCTAAGCAGTGGTAATTCTACTCCCCGGGGAAAAAGAGAGATGTTTCCTACGTTACCCCTAATATAAGTATCGACGTAATTTCATAGAGTCATTCGGTCTGAATGCTACCTGAAGAACATAAGCCAGATGACGGAACGGAAAGACCGAGAATGTAGAATATCATCACATGAGTGATTCGGCATATTTGGATGCCTAGCTATCCACTCATGTGATACTTCATCATACGATTCATATAGGATCCATCCGTCTAGATATCCTCCTATACATTCAGAAAGCCGTATGCTTTGGAAAGAAGCTTGTACAGTTTGGGAAGGGGTTTTGATTGATCAAAAAAAAAAGACGAATCTACTTCAACCCATATGCCCTTAGGCACGGCCATACATAACATAGAAATCACACTTGGAAAAGGTGGACAGTTGGTTAGAGCAGCGGGGACTGTAGCAAAACTGATTGCAAAAGAAGGTAAATCGGCCACATTAAGATTACCATCCGGGGAGGTCCGTTTGATATCCAAAAACTGCTCAGCAACAGTCGGACAAGTGGGTAATGTTGGGGTGAGCCAGAAAAGTTTGATGCGTAGAGCCGGATCTAAGCGTTGGTTAGGTAAGCGTCCTGTAGTCAGAGGAGTGGTTATGAATCCTGTAGACCATCCCCATGGGGGTGGCGAAGGAAGGGCCCCCATTGGTAGAAAACACCCCACAACCCCTTGGGGTTATCCTGCACTTGGAAGAAGAAGTAGAAAACGGAATAAATATAGCGATCGTTTCATTCTTCGTCGACGTACTAAATAGGAAAATCTTGAACATCGAATATGTTTCTTCGTCTTTACAAAAGAAAAAAGATAGGAGTAAGTAGCTGTGCCACGTTCAAAAAAAAAAAATCCTTTTGTTGCGAATCATTTATTAGGAAAAATTGAGAAACTCAACATCAAGGGGGAAAAAGAAATAATAATAACTTGGTCCCGGGCATCTACCATTATACCCACAATGATCGGACATACAATCGCCATTCATAATGGAAAGGAGCATTTGCCTGTTTATATAACAGAACGTATGGTAGGTCAAAAATTGGGAGAATTTGCACCTACTCTTAATTTCCGGGAACATACGAGAAACGATAATAAATCTCGTCGTTAATCTGAATTAATAAAGTGAATATTAGGTGCTCATCGTTCATTCGTGGGAGGTAAACCTGATGATAAAGAAGAACGAAGGTGGAGAAGTATACGCTTTAGGTCAACATATCTGTCTGTCTGCTCACAAAGCGCGAAGAGTCATTGATCAGATTCGTGGACGTTCCTACAAAGAAACCCTTATGATATTAGCACTCATGCCTTATCGAGCCTGTTACCCTATTTTAAAATTGGTTTATTCTGCGGCAGCCAATGCTAGTCACAATATGGGGTTAAAGAAAACAGATTTAATCATTAGTCAAGCCGAAGTCAACAGGGGTACTATCAGGAAAAAGTTAAAACCTCGAGCGAGAGGACATAGTTATCCGATAAAAAGAACCACCTGCCATATAACTATTGTATTGAAAGATATATCGAAAGATCAAATATGGATAAAAAAAGATGGATAGAGATATAGACTAAATATACAGATATAAGAGAGAGGTATTTCTATATGATAGATCGGGACAGATTGAAATTGAACTGGGCTAATAGGGAGAGTGAGGGTGTATGGGACAAAAAATAAATCCACTTGGTTTGAGACTTGGTACAACCCAAAGACATCATTCCCTTTGGTTTGCAGAACCAAAAAATTACTCCAAAGGTCTTCAGGAAGATCAAAAAATACGTGATTGTATCAAGAATTTTGTACGTGATTCTATAAAGAAAAATGTAAAAAAAAACATACCTTCCGATGAGACCCTCATTTCACGTATAGAGATTCAAAAAAGTAGCGATGTGATAAAGGTCGTAATCTATACGAGCTTCCCAGACTTGCCAAAATTTTTAAGAAAGGGGAAACCACAAAGAATCAAAGAATTACAGACCAATGTAGCAAAAGGGTTTCATTCTGTGAACCATAAACTCAACATTGCTATCACAATAATTACAAAGCCCTATGGACAGCCTACTATTCTTGCGGAATACATAGCCAACCAATTAAAAGAAAGAGTTGCATTTCGAAAGGCAATGAAAACCGCGATTGAATTACCCATTCGCGAAGGGAATACAAAAGGAATTCAAGTACAAATTGCAGGCCGTATCGACGGAAAAGAAATTGCACGTGTCGAATGGATCAGAGAGGGGAGGGTTCCGCTACAAACCATTCGAGCTAAAATTGATTATTGTTCATATACAGTTCGAATGGTTTATGGGGTATTAGGCATCAAAATTTGGATATTTGCGGGCGAGGAATAAGGATCCTTTCTTTTGATTTCCGTTCTATCCAACGATGGAACACAAAATGACAAACTCTTTCATCCCTTTTCGTTCAATCAAAAATGAGCAATTTTTCTTTTTATTCGATTCTATTCTATAGGATTGAATAAAAATTGGATTGACCCTTTGGTATAATTGCTATGCTTAGTGTGTGACTCGTCGGTTATTTCCTTTAGGTTTAAGTTAGGGTTCAAAAAACGGGGGACGGCCCATCCCAGAAGAGGAGTATGAGCTAATAACGATAGAACTCATAACTCTAGAACTAATAACTCTAGAACTAATAACCAGCTCATTGCTTCGTATTATCTGGATCCAAGGAACCAGTCACTCTATGATCGATTGATCCGCGAGTTGTAGCAACTGAAATCTTTTTACATAAAAGAAAAATCAATCTGATTATGGATTGTGAAAGAAAAGAAAAGGATCGGGTAAATGGAAGGGTGATAGAAAGAGAGAACTCGAATATCCATGATATATGATTCCAATATGTATGGTCTATGAATCATCTTAGAAAAGGCAGTGTAATAAAGCATCAATACGTAGGAAGAACCTAAAACAGGAAGAACCTAAAACAAAAAAAAGAGCATCAAGTCAATTAAAGGCTGAGTCAATTGACTCAGGAACAACAAATTCAATTACGTACGAGCTCCATTGCAGAAAATTCGGCCTAGCCATTCAGCAAGAAGTGATGGGAACGACGGAACCTGTGACTGCAGAAGATTCTATTGAAAACGAATTCTAATAATTCATTGGGTGGGATGGCGGAACGCACCAGAAACCAATTCAGTTATTCTGAGAGGTCATGGACTGACCCTTCGGATGAACCAGATCTTGAAAGAGTCAATATTCGCCCGCGAAAGCCTTACGACGTTTTAGGATATTCACTAAAAATCCAAATCAAGATTGGTTATCTATATATATCAAAAAGTATCAAAAAGAAATTCTAAATGAAATTAGATTCTAGATGGATAGAAATATCTATACGTCTATTCGTGTATACAATCTTAGATCTAAAAAAAAAAAAAAGAATCTAGAATCTTATGATTCAGTGTATTATTCATTGAATACCTATCTCTAATATTATTGAATCGTTTCATTCGCGAGGAGCTGGATGAGAAGAAACTCTCATGTCCGGTTCTGCAGTAGAGATGGAATTGTGAAACAACCATCAACTATAACCCCAAAAGAACCAGATTCCGTAAACAACATAGAGGAAGAATGCGGGGCGTTTCTTATCGAGGCAATCGGATTTGTTTCGGTAGATATGCTCTTCAGGCACTTGAGCCGGCTTGGATCACATCTAGACAAATAGAAGCAGGACGACGAGCAATGACACGGTATGCGCGTCGTGGTGGAAAAGTATGGGTACGCATATTTCCAGACAAACCTGTTACAATAAGACCAACGGAAACGCGTATGGGTTCGGGGAAAGGATCTCCCGAATATTGGGTATCTGTCGTGAAACCGGGTCGAATACTTTATGAAATGGTTGGGGTATCAGAAAAAGTAGCCAGAGCAGCTATTTCAATAGCTGCGTCCAAAATGCCTATACGAACTCAATTTCTTATTGTCGAATAGGGGTATGCAAACAAAGGAAAGGGGTCTTTCTGATGAAAAACCAACCTGCGGTTGGTTTTTTTCTGGCCAAACAATATTTCTTTTTTCCTTTGCCCTTTCTTTGGATTGAAAGAAAAGATCAAAAAAAGCTATGATTCAATCTCAGACCTACTTAAATGTAGCGGACAACAGCGGAGCCCGAAAATTGATGTGTATTCGAATCATAGGAGCTAGTAATCGCCAATATGCTCATATTGGTGACATTATTGTTGCTGTAATCAAAGAAGCAGTGCCTCATATGCCTCTAGAAAGATCAGAAGTGATCCGAGCTGTAGTTGTACGTACATGTAAAGAACTCAAACGTGACAATGGCATGATAATACACTATGATGACAATGCCGCAGTTGTCATTGATCAAAAAGGCAATCCAAAAGGAACTCGAGTCTTTGGTGGGATCGCTTGGGAATTGAGACAGTTGAATTTTACTAAAATAGTCTCATTAGCCCCTGAGGTATTATAAAGACTCATAGACGAGACCGCGATATTTTTAGTGTATCTGAAATAGATTCAATGAATTAGTAGATTGTGTCTCACGTATATCCCTTACTATTAATAATTGATAAAGAAAAAAAAAGAGCATGTTGATAATAAAAAAAACTCGAAGGCACCAATGATTATAGCTCATCATGGGTAGAGACACTATTGCCGACCTAATAACTTCTATACGAAACGCGGAGATGGATAACAAAGAACTGGTTCGAATAGCATCTACTACTATCACCGAAAACATTGTGAAAATACTTCTACGAGAAGGCTTTATCGAAAACGTGAGGAAACACCGAGAAAGGAACACAAATTTCTTAGTTTCAACCCTACGATATAGAAGAAGGCATAGAAAAGGGCCATATAGAACTATTTTAAAACGTATCAGCCGACCCGGTGTACGAATCTATTCTAACTATCAACGAATCCCTAAGATTTTAGGAGGAATGGGGCTTGTAATTCTTTCGACTTCTCGAGGCATAATGACAGATCGAGAGGCTCGACTCGAAAGAATCGGGGGAGAAATTTTGTGTTATATATGGTAATCTTTCTGGTCTCCTTCCTATTCCTATTTGTGACAAAAAAAAGCATACAAATATCACTCCTCTTCCATGAATTGATACTTCAAAGGGATTACCTCGAATGAAAGAACAAAAATGGATTTATGAAGGTTTAATTACGGAATCACTGCCCAATGGCATGTTCCGGGTTCGTTTAGATAATGAAGATCTGATTCTAGGGTATATTTCAGGAAAGATCCGATGTAGTTTTATACGGATACTACCAGGAGATAGAGTCAAAATCGAAGTAAGTCGTTATGATTCAACCAAGGGGCGTATCATTTATCGACTCAACAACAAAGATTCGAAGGACTAGGTAACCTTTTCAACCCTCACACTACTTTCGTGGGGACTCGCATCTCAAAATTGCAAGAGACTTATTTTCTTCCAAGGAGTAGATTCAAAATTAAGTAAGGAATTACAAATATGAAAATAAGGGCCTCCGTTCGTAAAATTTGTCAAAGATGTCGACTGATCCGTAG